CGTACTTTATGAATAAATAATTCATAAAATAAAAGTTCGAAACTCTAAATTAAGTCAAAAAAAAAAGTTAATGAAAAATGAATTAACGAAATGGTTTTAAACTTGAGTAAGAAGTATATTTTGAAGGTTTTTTTGATTTGAAAGCGAGAATCACTTTCTATATTTGGTATAACTACTTGAGCCGGATGAGAGGAAACTTTCACGTCCGGTTTTTAGGGGGGGGAGATCTTATAGTATCCTATCCCAATTTTTCTTTTGCTAGGTCTATAATTAAAAAACCGACTTTCTTACGATTACGAGGTTCATTCGAATATGAAATTCAATCTTGGAAATATAGCATCCCCTTTTTTTTTACTACCCAAGGCTTCGATACATTTCGAAATCGCGAAATCTCTACTGGAGCAAGGGCCATCCGAGAACAATTAGCCGATCTGGATTTGCGAATTATTATAGATTATTCATTTGTTGAATGGAAAGAATTAGGTAAAGAGGGGTTCACAGGTAATGAATGGGAAGATCGAAAGGTTGGAAGAAGAAAAGATTTTTTGGTTAGACGCATGGAATTAGCGAAATATTTTATTCGAACGAATATCGAACCAGAATGGATGATTTTGTGTCTATTACCAGTTCTTCCCCCCGAACTAAGACCGATCATTCAAATAGATGGAGGTAAACTAATGAGTTCGGATATTAATGAACTATATAGAAGAGTTATCTATCGGAACAATACTCTTAATGACCTATTAATAGCAAGTAGGTCTACTCCGGGGGAATTAGTAATGTGTCAGGAGAAGTTAATACAAGAAGCCGTGGATACACTTCTTGATAATGGAATTCGTGGACAACCCATGCGGGATGGTCATAATAAAATTTATAAGTCGTTTTCTGGTGTAATTGAAGGAAAAGAAGGAAGATTTCGTGAAACTTTACTTGGCAAACGAGTCGATTATTCAGGACGTTCCGTTATTATCGTAGGTCCATCACTTTCATTACATCAATGTGGATTACCTCGCGAAATAGCAATAGAGCTTTTCCAGATATTTGTAATTCGCGGTCTAATTAAACAACATCTTGCTTCGAACATAGGAGTTGCGAAGAGTAAAATTCGGGACAAAGAACCCATTGTATGGGAAATACTTCAGGAAGTTATGCAAGGGCATCCTGTATTGCTGAATAGAGCACCTACTCTGCATAGATTAGGCATACAGGCATTCCAACCCATTTTAGTGGAAGGACGCGCTATTTGTTTACACCCATTAGTTTGTAAGGGATTCAATGCAGATTTTGATGGAGATCAAATGGCTGTTCATGCGCCTTTATCTTTGGAGTCTCAAGCGGAGGCTCGTTTCCTTATGTTTTCTCATATGAATCTCTTGTCTCCAGCTATTGGTGATCCCATTTCTGTGCCAACTCAAGATATGCTTATTGGACTCTATTTATTAACGATCACCAATAGCCGAACTATTTGTGCAAATCGGTATAACCCGTGGAATTTCAAAAATTATAACTCTCAAAATGAAAATGAAAGAGTTGAGAATCAAAATAATGATACTCAATATATACAAAAAGACTCCTTTTCTAATTCTTATGATGCAATTGGAACTTCTCGGCAGAAAATAAGAAATTTAGATATATATAGTCTTTTGTGGCTTCGGTGGCGACTAGATCAACACTTTATTGCTTCAAGAGAAGCTCCTATCGAAGTTCATTATGAATCCTTGGGTACTTATCATGAAATTTACCAATACTATCTAAAAGTAAGAAGTGTAAAAAAAGAAATTCGTTGTATATACATTCGAACGACTATTGGTCATATTTCCCTTTATAGAGAAATCGAAGAGGCCATACAAGGATTTTCTCGGGCCTGCTCATAGGGTACCTAATCATATGTTACTTAATCTAAGCCTTTTTATAGATACCGATGAAAGTTAATGTCTCAATGGTTCAACTAGTATCATAGTTCCTCTTCTTCCACGTGAATCACAATCGATAAAAGGAAGTTTTTGAATCACCGACTTAAACCCATTGTTGAATCCTACTCAGCAGAATATAGAGGTACTTATGGCAGAAGGGGTCAATTTGGTCTTTCACAACAAAATAATAGATGGAACTGCCATGAAACGACTTATTAACGGATTACTGGATCACTTCGGAATGGCATATACATCACACATCTTGGATCAAGTAAAAACTATGGGTTTTCAGCAAGCTACTGCTAGATCTATTTCATTAGGAATTGATGATCTTTTAACAGTTCCCACGAAAGGATGGCTAATTCAAGATGCTGAAAAACAAAGTTTCATTTTGGAAAAACACTATCATGCTGGGAGTATACACGCGGTAGAAAAATTACGTCAATCTATTGAGATATGGTCTATTACAAGTGAATATTTGCGACAAGAAATGAATCCCAATTTTAGGATGACTGATCCCCTTAATCCCGTCCATTTAATGTCTTTTTCGGGAGCTAGAGGAAATGCATCTCAGGTACATCAATTAGTGGGTATGAGAGGATTAATGTCGGATCCCCAAGGACAAATGATTGATTTACCCATTCACAGTAATTTATGCGAAGGCCTTTCGTTAACAGAATATATTATTTCTTGCTACGGAGCTCGCAAAGGAGTTGTCGATACTGCTGTACGAACATCAGATGCTGGATATCTCACACGCAGACTTGTTGAAGTAGTTCAACACATTGTTGTACGTAGAACAGATTGCGGAACTATACAAAGTATTTCTGTGAGTCCTCGAAAAGGGATGCTGCTGGAAATAATTTTTAGCCAAACATTAATTGGTCGTGTATTAGCAGATGATATATATAAGGGTTCTCGATGTATTGCCGCCCGTAATCACGATATTGGAATTGGGCTTGCCAATCGATTAAGAACCTTTCGAGAACAACCAATATTTATTCGAACCCCCTTTACGTGTAGAGGTACATCTTGGATCTGTCGATTATGTTATGGTCGGAGTCCTACTCATGGTGACCTCGTCGAATTAGGAGAAGCAGTAGGTATTATTGCGGGTCAATCTATTGGAGAGCCGGGTACTCAACTGACATTAAGAACTTTTCATACCGGTGGAGTATTCACAGGGGGGACTGCAGGACATGTACGGGCCCCCTCTAATGGAAAAATAAAATTCAATGAGTATTTGGTTCATCCCACACGTACACGTCACGGACACCCTGCTTTTCTATGTTATATCGATTTGTATGTAATTATTGAGAGTGCCGATTTTATACATAACGTGAAGGTTCCACCAAAAAGTTTTCTTTTAGTTCAAAATGATCAATATGTAAAATCGGAACAGGCGATTGCTGAAATTCATTCGGGAATATCCACTTTGAATTTAAAAGAAAGGGTTCGAAAACATATTTCTTCTGACTTAGAGGGAGAAATGCATTGGAGTACCGATGTGTACCATGCACCTGAATTTATATATAGTAATGTTCATCTCTTACCAAAAACAAGTAATTTATGGATATTATCGGGAGGTCTGTGTCGATCCACCGTAGCCCCCCTTTTGCTCCACAAGGATCAAGATCAAATGAAGGTTTATTCTCGTTCTGTCGAACGAAAGTTTTTTTCTAACCTATCAGTGACTAATGATCAAGTGAGACAAAAATGCTTTCGTTTTCATTTTTCTGGTAAAAAAGAAGAGAGCATTCCTGATTCTTCAGAACTTAATCGAATCATATACACGGATCGTTATAATCTCCTATATACATTCATTCTCGCCCAAAATTCTGATCTATTGGCAAAGAGGCGTAAAAACAGATTTTGCATCCCATTTCAATCAATTCCAGAACGAGAAAAAGAACTAATATCCCATTCGGGTATAGTGATTGAACTATCCATAAATGTTATTTTCCGTAAAAAAAAAATTATTGCATATTTCGACAATCCTACATACAAAAGAAATAATTCGGGAATTAATCAATATGAGACTATTTTCGAGTCTCACGTTAAAAAAATTATTAGTAAAGGAAAAAAAAAAGAGAAACTATTTTTCATTCCAGAGGAAGTGCATATCTTACCTCGATCTTCTTCCATAATGGTACGAAACAGTAGTATCATTGGAATAGGTACACGAATCACTTTAAATAGAAGAAGCAGTGCATGTGGATTGGTACGAGTGGAGATTAAAAAAAAAAAAATTGAATTAACAATTTTTTCTGGCGATATCTATTTTACTGGAAAAATCAATCCTGTAAAAATCGATAAGATATTCCGCCACAGTGACATCTTGATATCACCAAGACCTGGAAAAATAAATTCCAAGGAATTCAAAAAAAAACGTAAAAATTGGGTTTATGCCCAACGGATTACATTTACCAATAAAAAGTCTTTTGTTTTGGTTCGATCTGTAGTCATATCTGAAACAGCGGGGGATATAAGTTTAACAACACTCTTCCCGCAAGATGGGTTACAGGAAGCGGATAATGTTCAACTTCAAGTTGTTAATTCTATCGTGGGTAACATTTTGGGAGGATTTTCTGGCATAAGTATTCAATTATTTCGGACGTGTTTAGTATTGAATTGGAACCAAGACAAAAAAGAATTTTCGATAGAACAGGCCTATACTTCCCTTGTTGAAGTAAGATCAAAGGGTTTAATGCGAAATTTTCTAAGAATTGACTTAGTGAAATCTCCTATTTCGTATACCGGAAAAAGAAATGATCCGTTAGGTTCAAGATTTATTTCTGATAATAGATCAGATCGCATCAATATCAATCCCTTTTTTTACAAGACAAGAAAGATTCCAGAATCGCTTCGCCAAAATCAAGGAACTATTCGTACGTTTTCATTATTGAATAGAAATAATGAATATAAACCTTTGATAATTTTGTCATCATCGGATTGTTCTCGAACAGGTTTCTTCAACGGTGTCAAATATCACAAAAAAAAATCCATTAAAAGGAATTCCAGAATTGATTCGTTGGGACCTGTCGGAATAGCCCTTCCCATTTTGAATTTGGATTTTTTTTACTATTTCATAACTCATAATCAGATCTTGGTAACTAACTATTTGCAACTTGACAATTTAAAAAAGAATTTTGAAGTGCTTACATTTTCTTTCATAGGTGAAAATGGAATAATTTATAATAATATCGGTATATGCAGTAACAGAATTTGGAATCTATTCCATTTGAATTGGTATTTTCTCCACTATAATTATTGTGAGGAGACATCCACAATAATGAATCTTGGGCAGTTTATTTGTGACAATGTATGTATAACAAAAAATGTACCACACAAAAAATCCGGCCAAGTATTAATTGTTCAAATTAGTTCTGTAGTAATAAGAGCAGCTCAGCCTTTTTTAGCCACTCCCGGCGCAACTGTTCATGGCCATTATGGGGAAATCTTTTACGAAGGAGATACATTAGTTACATTTATATATGAAAAATCAAAATCTGGTGATATAACACAGGGTCTTCAAAAGGTGGAACAGGTCTTAGAAGTGCGTTCGGTTGATTCAATATCAATGAATCTGGAAAGGCGGGTTAGGGGTTGGAACGAAGGTATAACAAGAATTCTTGGCATTCCTTGGGGTTTCTTGATTGGTGCTGAGCTAACTAGAGTACAAAGTCGTATTTCTTTGGTTCATAAGATCCAAGAAATTTATCGATCTCAGGGGGTTCAAATTCATAATAAACATATAGAGATGATTGTCCATCAAATAACATCAAAAGTGTTGGTATCCGAAGATGGAATGTCTAATGTTTTTTTACCTGGAGAGTTGATTGGATTGTTACGAGCGAAGCGAACGGGGCGTGCTTTTGAAGAAGTCATTTGTTATCAAGTTATATTATTGGGAATAACGAGAACAGCTTTGAATACTCAAAGTTTTATATCCGAAGCGAGTTTTCAAGAAACCGCTCGAGTTTTAGCAAAAGCCTCTCTCCGGGGTCGTATCGATTGGTTGAAAGGGTTGAAAGAAAATGTTGTTCTGGGGAGTATGATACCCGCTGGGACTGGATTCATAGGATTTTCGCACCGTTCAAGGCAAGATAACAACATTCCTTTAGAACCCTCAAAAACAAAAAAAACAAATCTATTCGGGGGGGAAATAGGAGATATTTTGTTCTACCACAGAAGATTTTTGGATTCTTCCATTTTATAGGATTTAAGGATTCTTAAAAAAAAATAAGAATCGATTTTTCCTTCGAATATAGAAACGAATTAACCAACAGTTCATTTTTGGTAGAAGATAAGGTTCCGTCGGAACAATTTTTTTATAGTCCTTCGTCTCTTTTTTTTGTTTTTGAAAAACAAAAAAGAGAGAGAGAAATGTGAGGAGAAATGACAAGAAGGTATTGGAACATCAATTTGGAAGAGATGATGGAGTCAGGAGTTCATTTTGGTCATGGTACAAGAAAATGGAATCCTAGAATGGCACCTTATATCTCTGGAAAGCGCAACGGTATTCATATCCCAAATCTTACTATAACTGCTCGGTTTTTATCAAAAGCGTGTGATTTGGTTTTTGATGCAGCAAGTAGAGAAAAACAATTTTTAATTGTTGGTACAAAGAATAAAGTAGCGAATTCAGTAGCATGGGCTGCAATACGAGCTCAGTGTCATTATGTTAATAAAAAATGGCTCGGTGGGATGTTAACGAATTGGTACACTACAGAAATGAGACTTCATAGGTTCAGGAATTTGAGAGCGGAACAACAGATGGGGAAACTCGAACACCTTCCAAAAAGGGATGCGGCTGTGTTGAAGAGACAATTATTTCATTTACAAACATATATGGGTGGAATTAAATATATGGAGGGGTTGCCTGATATTGTAATCATCGTTGATCAGCAAGAAGAATATACGGCTCTTCGCGAATGTATTGCTTTGGGAATTCCAACGATTTGTTTTATCGATACAAATTGTGACCCCGATCTCGCGGATATTTCGATTCCGTCAAATGATGATACTACAGCTTCAATCCGATTAGTTCTTCACAAATTAGTATTCGCAATTTGTGAAGGTCGTTTTAGCTTTATACGAAATCCTTGAGTATACTAAACGAATATATAGATAAGATATATTTAAATAAAAAAAAAAGATAGAATCAATATCTTGAATCGAAAAAATAATATGATTCACATAGTCAAGTTAAGAAAGAGGAAGTTGAATCAAAATAATTATTTTTAAAGTTTTATTTTTGTTCAATATGGATGTTCTATTATGTTCCACCAATACCCTAACCAATACCCTAAAGGAGGGGTTATACAATATATCCGATGTGGAAGTAGGCCAACATTTCTATTGGCAAATAGTAGGTTTTCAAGTCCATGCTCAAGTACTTATTACTTCTTGGGTTGTCATTGCTATCTTATTAGTTTCAGCCACTTTAGCTGTTCGAAATCCACAAACCATTCCCACTGCCGATCAGAATTTTTTCGAATATATCCTTGAATTCATTCGAGACGTGAGTAAAACTCAAATTGGAGAAGGATATGGCCCTTGGGTTCCCTTTATTGGAACTATGTTTCTATTTATTTTTGTTTCGAATTGGTCGGGGGCTCTTTTACCTTGGAAAATCATACAGTTACCTCATGGAGAGTTAGCTGCGCCCACGAATGATATCAATACTACTGTTGCTTTAGCTTTACTCACCTCATTGGTATATTTTTATGCGGGTCTTACAAAAAAAGGATTGGGTTATTTCAGTAAATACATTCAGCCAACTCTAATCCTTTTACCTATTAATATTTTAGAAGATTTCACAAAACCCCTATCACTTAGTTTTAGACTTTTTGGCAATATATTAGCTGATGAATTAGTAGTTGTTGTTCTTGTTTCTTTAGTACCTTCAGTGATTCCTATACCTGTTATGTTCCTTGGATTATTTACAAGTGGTATTCAAGCTCTTATTTTTGCAACTTTAGCTGCGGCTTATATAGGCGAATCACTAGAGGGCCATCATTAGAGATTTATAAAATAAAGATATTGAAAACAAAATCTTTTCCACTTAAGCCAATCAAATCTTGTTAATGAATGTATGTAATGTATATGTGATAGTAGGTCTTGACTATAAAAATTTACTGAATACTTCAATAATTCATGTCAATTTTTATTTATACGGGTACTTCATTAGAAGTCTTTCCTTTTTGTCTGTAATATTGAATAACTATAAGGATTTAAAGGATTTAATTAAGAATAATAAAAATATATTAAGATTTAGAGAGTGGTTAGAAAGTCATATGAATTCACAAAAAAAGAACCGTGGATAGAAACGAAAAAGTAAATCTCGAAGTAGTTCTTATTTCTTCAATTCGGAAATTCTTAGTTACTTCAACTGGCTAGATAAATCTTCTTAGCGTTGGTTGATTGTATGTATCATTAACTATTTTTTTTGGCGAGGAATTTTTCATGAATCCACTGATTTCTTCTGCTTCCGTTATTGCTGCCGGATTGGCTGTAGGGCTTTCTTCTATTGGACCCGGAGTGGGTCAAGGTACCGCTGCGGGCCAAGCTGTAGAGGGGATCGCAAGACAGCCCGAAGCAGAGGGTAAGATACGAGGTACTTTATTACTTAGTCTGGCTTTTATGGAAGCTTTAACAATTTATGGATTGGTTGTAGCATTAGCGCTTTTATTTGCGAATCCTTTTGTTTAATACTATATAAATAAAAAACTACAAATCTAAAAAAAAACTTATATGTATTTTCTTTTCTTAGACTTATTACTTACTTTTTTGAATTATGTCAAAATATCACCCTCATATTTTGATTCGTTGATAAAAAAATGAATCCATGGAAAGATTTGAGGATGTAAAATTTTCATACCAACTCATTCGGAAACTTTTTTGTAGAAGTATCATTTTAGACATAAAAACGAAATATTAAAGAAAAAGTGAAGGTTAGAACTATTTCGATTTTTTTAGTTTCTCTAGCTAGTAAGTAAGAGGAGATCATATGCAAAATATAAGCCATTCGTTCGTTTCTTTAAGTCACTGGCCATTTGCGGGGGGTTTCGGGTTTAATACCGATATTTTAGCAACAAATCCAATAAATCTAAGTGTAGTGTTTGGTGTATTGATTTTTTTTGGAAAGAGAGTGTGTGCGAGTTGTTTATTTCAAGAATAGGCTGTATTCAACCAGCTGCACATTTGAGGAAAGCAAGGTGCATGATCTCGCGAATTACTTCTGAAGAAATTGATAAATAATAAAATAAAAATAATAGTATGGAAGAACCATAGCATTTCGTGATTTATTGGTAAATTTACTTCGATTCTCTATCAATCAATACAATAAGCGGAAACTATTAACATGGTTAAAGCTAAGCTATTTGAAGTGCAGATGCGGCATAGTACTCTTTCCTATTCCTAAGAGTATTTTTTCTACTATGTATGTTAATACATAAATGGTTTCAAAACGAATCGTTGGAATTTTGTTCGATATAGAACACTCATGTCGATAAAATAACTTGAACCGCTTATTGGAATATTGGATACAATTGGAACCTAAGAGGTATGTCAACTCCTTATTTGTTTTATTTGATACACTGTTGGATCAATGACCTATGTATAAAAAAATAATTTAAATTTTTGGATTTGAATAAAAAAAAGAAACAACTTTGCTGAGCTGATAATTACATACAAATTTTTCAGAAGAGTCCTTTTCGATCTTTTTTAAATATGAACAGATAAGAAGGGATAGGCTCATTATAAATAAAAAAGATATGGGAATTCTCCATTAAGTATTAAGTAATTGAGCATGAGAGCCAAATGAATTGAAAGATTCATGTTTGGTTCGGGAGGGGATTATGGAATTTTTTGAAATGAATAGACAAAAAAAGATAGTCCACTTTTATTAAATGATTTATTAGATAATCGAAAACAGAGGATTTTGAATACTATTCGAAATTCAGACAAAATACGCGAAGAGGCTATCGAACCGTTGGAAAAAGCCAAGTATTATTTACGGAAAGTTGAAATGGAAGCAGATCAGTTTCGAGTGAATGGATACTCTGAGATAGAACGAGAAAAGT